CTATCAAGGAAATGAAATTCATTACGTAGGGTATGTCTGTAAAAAGAGGAAGAAGCCGAGCTACAAGAAAAATTCCCGCTGCTACCATAGTAGCAGCATGGATAAGAGCTGATATAGGGGTAGGCCCCTCCATGGCATCAGGTAACCATACATGAAGGGGAAATTGTGCCGATTTAGCGACTGCACCGACGAATAATAAGGAAGCACACAAAGTAAGAAATAAAGAATTTACCCCATCATTTTCAATCAAGTTTTTGGTTATTTCGAACAAATCCCGAAATTCGAAACTACCCGTTAAAAAATAAAAACCTAGGATTCCTAATAATAAACCAAAATCCCCTACACGATTAGTTACAAAGGCTTTTTGACAAGCACTTGCCGCAATTGGTCGTGTGAACCAAAAACCTATTAATAGATACGAACACATTCCAACTAATTCCCAAAAAATATAAATTTGTATCAAATTTGAACTAGTAACTAATCCCAACATAGAAGCATTGGAAAAACTCATATAAGCAAAAAATCGTAAATATCCTTGATCATGAGACATATAATTATCACTATAAAAAAGAACCATTATTCCAACAGTAGTGATTAATAATAACATAATGGAAGTAAGCGGATCCATCAAGTAGCCAAACTCTAAGGTGAAATCATTATTGATAGTCCAAGACCATACATATTGATGAATAAGACTACCTTTTATTTGATGAATAGACAGATCGGCTGAAAAAATCATAATGATACTTAGTAAAAAAATACTAAGAAAAGCCCACATACGACGAAGACTTTTTGTTGCTGCCGGGACAAGAATAAGTCCCACCCCTATTGCAATAGGAACTGGGAGTGGAACGAAAGGTATGATCCATGCATATTGATATGTATGTTCCATAAAAAAAGAGAATGTTTTGTATTTTTTATTAATTGTTTAATTGTTTCCGATTCACCAGTTCTTCTCTTTTTCGGAAAGAGTAAAAAAAGAATTAAATAAAGATATGAGAGAACTCAAATAGAATTGAAAATTCTAATCATTATGATTAGTTATTCTTTCACAAAAATTGAAAATATTCAAATCAATAAATCCAGAAGTTAATGATAAGATTAAGTCATTGGATAAAAGTTATTAGTTATTAAATTTATGAAGATACAGAATATGAAATTTTCAACCATTATATTACTATGATTACATTCAGATATAATAGATAACAAGCAAAAATAATGAATTATGGGAAACTCTATGATATCTGTCATTCCGTTACCCCGCGTTTCAACTCACATATAACTGAAATAAAAACTATGAAAATGTTATTTTTTTTAAGTCATGTATTACTCAACCAATTAACTACTAACTCATTTGAATTTTTGAATAAGTTTACTTTCTTGTTTCTTGATCAATTAGAATTAAGAAAAAAAAATGATTTTACATTCGTGTTTTTTTTTTTATTAAATTAACTATAACACGATGAAAACGTCCGGAAATACTAAATGCAACTCCTTTGATTCTTATTTGATTCTTAACGATAAGCAATTTGATTTCTATAGGAGTGGGAGGGGTCCCGTCGAAATAGATCTGAAGGCGTATATAGGATATGTAACAAAAAAATTTTAATTTACTTAAATTTGAATATTGTATGTAAAGATATTGTAGGTAATAATAAAGTAAAAAAAAAAGATCTATTCTTTGTTAATCTTCATTCTATTTTGAACAATAGATGTCTTTCACATTTAATTATAATAATGAGTAACCTCTTCATTTTTGAATGGCGGTTCCAAAGAAACGTACTTCTATCTCAAAAAAGCGTATTCGTAAAAATATTTGGAAATTCAAAGGATATTTGGCGGCGGTAAAAGCTATTTCTTTAGCAAAATCTCTTTCTACCGGGAATTCAAAAAGTTTTTTTGTGCGACAAACAAGTAATAAAGTCTTGGAATAAAAGAATAAAATTGTATATAAATCAATAATTCAATTTAGTAAGGGGAATCATTCTTATTAACTAATCTTTTTTTGAGCTGCTCTATTTTTTTTTTTAGAATCTTAGTCTCTATGGTATGTAGAATAAAAATTTTTCTGTCTGCTGAAAAGTTACTATACAAAATTTAAGTTCAAGGTACTAAGTTTTATCTTTTTTTTTTTGGGGGGGGTTACGGGATGGGGATTATTATCTTCCCCATCGATTCATTTGCTTTTCTTAAAAAAGGAAAGTCTTCTTTTTTGAAGTTTCTTTTAGGAAGGTTTAGTGTATAATATATCTCAAATATAGATCCTTTGTTTGAACTACAGGATTGATCAATATATATCTAAAAATTACGAGACTGCTATGGATATCCTGATAATTCTATTTTTTTTAGAAAAAAATTCCGGTAGAGATTTATATTTAAGTTGAAACTTCATTGTTATATGCCCAGCCTAAAACCTAATGGTTTTAGTAAATTCAAACAAAAATTATGGATACAAAGAAAATTGAATTAATGAAGTTTTGATACAAAACTTCATTAATATTTTATTTTAAGAATTCTAAAAACACAAGAATTTTGTGGATATAATAAAAAGGGGCAATTTAAAAGTTCTGGGCCCGGATTGAGAACAAAACTATCTAATACATTTCGAAATAGCTTACCTGTAAATGCAAAAAACAATTGAATAGTTAAAACTAACAACATTACACAACTACAGATTTTTGAACGTTCAAATCTAAATATTCATTTTCTTTTTATATTATAAATTTGAGCAGGTATTTATTTCTTTTTTCTAAAGCTAAAGGATATTCATTCAATCCTGCATTCTCTGCGATTGAATATTGAATATGTATGAGTTATTATGAGTTCGAGCACGCCGCTATGGTGAAATCGGTAGACACGCTGCTCTTAGGAAGCAGTGCTAGAGCATCTCGGTTCGAGTCCGAGTGGCGGCATCTTCGAAAAGAACTAAAATAAATCCTATAATAAATGAAATTCCAGATTTACATTTAGGATTTTTATGATATTTTTGACTTTAGAACATATATTAACTCACATCTCTTTTTCGATTGTTTCAATTGTAATTATGATTTATTTGATGGCCTTACTAGTCCGCGAAATTGTCGGACTCTACGATTCGTCAGAAAAAGGGCTGATAGCTGCCTTTTTCTGTATAACAGGCTTTCTAGCTATTCGTTGGATTTATTCTGGGCATTTTCCTTTAAGTGATTTATATGAATCATTAATGTTCCTTTCATGGGGGTTTTCCATTATTCATATGGTTCCCTATTTTAGGAAAAAAAAAAAAAATTTAAGTGCAATAACCGCGCCAAGCGCTATTTTTACCCAAGGCTTTGCTACTTCAGGTCTTTTAACTGAAATGCATCAATCCACAAAATTAGTACCCGCTCTCCAATCCCAGTGGTTAATGATGCACGTAAGTATGATGGTATTGAGCTATGCAGCTCTTCTATGTGGCTCATTATTATCAATAGCCCTTCTAGTAATTACATTTCGAAAAAATCTAGAAATTTTTGGTAAAAATAATCATTTATTAATTGGTCCGTTTTCCTCTGGGGAGACAAAATACGCGAATGAAATAAGTAATGTTTTACAAAACACTTTTTTTATCTCGTTTAGAAATTATTATAGGTATCAATTAATTCAACAATTGGATTTTTGGAGTTGTCGTGTTATTAGTTTAGGGTTTATCTTTTTAACCATAGGTATTCTTTCAGGAGCAGTATGGGCTAATGAAGCATGGGGTTCATATTGGAGTTGGGATCCCAAGGAAACTTGGGCATTTATTACGTGGACTATATTCGCGATTTATTTACACACTCGAACAAATCAAAATTTGCAAGGCATAAATTCTGCAATTGTGGCTTCTATAGGATTTCTTATAATTTGGATATGCTATTTTGGGGTAAATCTATTAGGAATAGGTCTACATAGTTATGGTTCATTCACATTAACATCTAATTGAAGAAAGGGCTTTACAAATATAATACAGGGGAATAGCGTATCGTATATAGCGAAAGCTTGGAAGAGTTTTTTTGCGAACCATAAACAACTTTATTTTGTGTTTATGGTTCGCAAAAAAACTCTTACAAACTTATTTAGTTATTTTTTTTGTACAACAAACAATTCTTTTTTTTTCGCAACAAAATTTTTCTTTTATTTGACTGAATTTTTAGTATCTTATATTAATTTATAGAAAACTATCTATAAAAGTAATTAGATAAAATAGCTTCTACCTTGTCAACGGATAGGGAAAAAACGAAATCCGGATATATACCAATACCTATTACGGGCAGAAGGATACAGATCGAAACAAAAAGTTCTCGTGGTCCAGAATCAAAAAAATTCAAGTTTGGAGCCTTAAATTGCTTGTATCCATAGAAAATCTGGCGTAACATAGATAATAAATAAATAGGAGTTAATATCATTCCAATTGCCGTTACAAACGTAATTAGTACTTTTGGCAGTAAAAAAAATTTTTGGCTAGTAATTATTCCAAAAAATACTACCAATTCCGCAACAAAACCGCTCATTCCCGGCAATGCAAGAGAAGCCATTGAGAAACTACCGAACAGTGTAAATATTTTTGGCATTGGGATTGCAATTCCCCCCATTTCGTCGAGATAAACAAGACGTATTCTATCATAACTAGTTCCTGCCAAGAAAAAAAGCGCAGCACCAATAAATCCATGAGAGATCATTTGTAAAATGGCCCCATTGAGTCCCGTATCGGTTATGGAACTAATTCCTATAATTATAAAACCCATATGAGATACAGAAGAATAGGCAATTCTTTTTTTCAAATTGCGTTGACCGGGAGATGTTGAAGCTGCATAGATTATTTGAATTGTGCCTACTATTATCAACCAGGGCGAAAATATAGAATGAGCGTGGGGTAATAATTCCATATTGATCCGAACCAATCCATATGCTCCCATTTTTAATAAGATCCCGGCTAAAAGCATACAGGTACTATAATGTGCTTCTCCATGGGTATCCGGTAACCATGTATGTAGGGGTATGATCGGCAGTTTGACAGCATAAGCAATAAAAAATCCAAAATATAATATTATTTCCAATGCGACAGGATACGATCGATTAGCTAATGTTTCAAAATTTAATGTTGGTTCATTAGAACCATATAAACCCATACCCGGAACTCCTATTAAGAGAAAAATGGAACCTCCTGCAGTGTACAAAATAAACTTTGTAGCTGAATACAAACGTTTCTTCCCACCCCACATGGAGAGAAGTAGGTAGACAGGAATTAATTCTAACTCCCACATGATGAAAAAAAGTAAAAGATCTCTAGAGGAAAATGATCCTATTTGGCCGCTGTACATTGCTAACATTAAGAAATGGAACAATCGCGAATCTCGAGTAACTGGCCAAGCCGCTAAAGTAGCTAAAGTAGTAATAAATCCCGTCAGTAAAATGGGTCCTATGGAAAGTCCGTCAATTCCAAGTCTCCAGTGAAAATCAAAAATATTGATCCATTTATAATCTTGCTCTAGTTGGATTAATGGATCATCCAATTCAAAATGATAACAGAATGCATAGGTGGTTATAAGGAGTTCTAATATACAAATACAAATAGTATACCATCTTATTGTCTTATTTCCTCTATGAGGTAAAAATAAAATTGAAGAACCCGCGAATATCGGCAAAACAACAATAATCGTTAACCAAGGGGAAGAATTCGTAGTAAAGACAAGATACACTTTGACCAGAAAAACCCGTACTCTAAAAATACATCATTACATATAGATTAGAGTACGGGTTTTTGTCGGTAAAGAGAAATCAAAAGAATGCAAGTAGAATTTTTTTGCAACGTATCAATAAGCTAGGCCCATGCTGCGAGTTGTCTCATGCCATAAATAAACCCGTACACTCAAGAAATCTGTTGGGCAGGCGGATTCACACCTTTTACAACCCACACAGTCCTCTGTTCTTGGAGCAGAAGCAATTTGCTTAGCTTTACACCCGTCCCAAGGTATCATTTCTAAAACATCTGTGGGGCAGGCTCGTACGCATTGAGTACACCCTATACATGTATCATAAATCTTTACTGAATGTGACATTGGATCTATAAATTTTTTGAACGTCATAAAATTTCGATCTAGTAAATTAGTAAATGAATCATACATTTAGACACCAGACGAATCAATGATTTAGATTTACCAGAATGAGTTTGTAATCAATCCACTTCTGGATCTGCTCCTGAGAAAGGGCCAAGATACTTTGATTTCTTACAGTTTAGAAATTATTGTCAGATGTTTCTGCCGCACATACCAATTTTCATTGGTAAATATTCTTTAGTCTTTTTTTATATGCCGACGATTAATATTATTTATTCAACAAATTTGATTGATTAATACGAGTGGATTTTCTGTTACGATGAATTGAAGAAACAATAGCTAATCCAATAGCTGCTTCAGCAGCTGCAATAGCTATAACAAAAATCGAGAAAATATCACCTTTTAGTTGGCGACTATCAAATAAATCAGAAAATGTTACGAAGTTCATATTAACCGCATTCAGTATAAGCTCAAGACACATAAGTGCTCTAATCATATTTCGACTTGTAATCAATCCATAGATACCGATAGATAATAAATAGGCACTCAAAACAAGTACATGCTCGAGCATCATTGAACTACTCCTCATCAAGTCAATCTTGATTAATTTCATTTCAATATGAATAATAACTCAAATAATTTGATTGACTAGAATATAACAAGTACGTAATTAAAGAAAGGTATTGGTAATAGAGCTAACTAAAACATTTACTTTTTATACACGAACAACCTTAAAATGGCATTGAAGAATAATAGATGAGATAAGACAGAACAGAGGAAGTCCTTTTTTTTTTCTAAATATTTATTACTGACGAGCCATAGCAATTGCGCCTATCAAGGCAACTAAAAGGATTATAGAAATAAGTTCAAATGGAAGAAAAAAATCTGTTGATAAATGAATTCCAATTTGTTGACCAGTATTTAACAAATCCTGCTCTAGAATTTGGTTTGATTTTGCGGTCCAAATAATCCCGTACCATGACGTATCTGAGATAGTAGTAATTAGCGAAACAAAAATACTTGTACAAACTAATGAAGTTACTCCATCTCCCACGGTCCAAAGACGAAAATCATTGTAATATTCTGAACCATTCATGAACATCACAGCAAAAACGATTAAGACATTTATGGCCCCCACGTAAATAAGGAGTTGTGCCGCAGCTACAAAATGGGAGTTCGAAAGAATATAAAATAAGGATATACAAACAAGCACCAATCCCAATGAAAAGGCAGAATAAATTGGATTGGTAAGTAATACTACTCCTAGGCCGCCGACTATAAGGCCCAACCCCAAAAATACTAAAAGAAAATCATGTATTGGCGCAGGTAAATCCATTTTTATGTTATGTAAAATAAGAGATAAATTAAGTAAAAATGTTTCATGACCTTATTGACCAAACCAGGAAAAAGACGTTATCCTATTTGTTTTTTGAAATACGTTTCTAACCTTATGGGGTGTTGGTTAATCTAGATACACTTAATAAGTTGAATTACATCTCGTTTTTCTATACAAAAAAGAGCCGTTCAAATTTTCATTTATTGATTTTGAAATCATCACGAATATATAAATATATTTTCAATACAAAGCGAACCGCGATTCTCGCCAATCTATAGTTAGGATTCTTAGTTAGCAATTAAGCAAACGTAGCTCCTTCAGATCAAAAAAAATGAATCTTATTAATTAGTAATTGTTATTGAATCGACATGGCTGCCTGTGGTTTTTTTTATTGGAGTCGAATCCATAATTGTTCGAATTGTGTAATCTCCAATTACTGACACCGGTAACCGACCCAAAGCAATTTGATTATAATTCAATTCGTGGCGATCATAAGTAGAAAGTTCATATTCTTCAGTCATTGATAAACAGTTTGTTGGACAATACTCGACACAATTACCACAAAATATACAGATTCCAAAATCAATACTGTAATTAAGCAATTGTTTCTTTCGAATATCAGTTTTCAATTTCCAATCAACAACGGGTAGATCGATAGGGCATACACGAACACATACTTCACAAGCAATACATTTATCAAATTCAAAATGTATTCGACCGCGAAAACGCTCTGATGTGATTAATTTTTCATAAGGATATTGAATAGTTACAGGCAAACGGTTCGCGTGGGATAGGGTAATCATAAAACTTTGACCGATATACCTTGCAGCCCGTACTGTTTGTTGACCATAATTCATGAACCCGGTTACCATAGGGAACATATCGTTAATATCTCTGAATAATTTCATGTTTCTTTCTCTTGTTTGAGAGAAGTTTTTAATCTAAAATATCCTATGTTTTTACAGTGAAAGGAGTTGGGAAGAGGTTGTCAATAATAGATTACCTAAAGAAATAGGTAAAAGAAACTTCCACCCAAGATTCAATAGTTGGTCCATTCTCAGCCTAGGTAAAGTCCATCTTGTTGCGATAGGAATGAACAAGAACAAATAAGCTTTAGCTAATGTAATAAAGAGACCAATTGCAGTTCCAAAGACTCCACCCACTTCATTATTTCCGAAAAGCTCAGGAATGAATATGTGCGGAATAGAAAAATTCCAACCGCCCAAGTAAAGAACTGTTACAAATAATGAAGATACTAGTAGGTTTAGATAGGAAGCAACATAAAATAAACCAAATTTAATACCTGAATATTCGGTTTGATAGCCCGCAACTAATTCTTCCTCCGCTTCTGGTAAATCAAAAGGTAATCTCTCACATTCTGCTAAGGAAGAAATTAGAAAAACCATAAACCCTATAGGTTGGCGCCACAGATTCCACCCCCAAAAACCATATTTTGACTGGGCCTCAACTATATCAACCGTACTTGAACTATTAGATAATCATAGTCGATGATAACATCACTGTTTCCATCGCTATTGCAAAACCGTACATGATACTTCAGCTTCATACGGCTCCCCCATGGTCACAAATAAATATAAGGACTGGTTTGATATTATCGCGATATGCTTGTAGAGTAGATCGAGTAACGATATATCGGAGAGTCAAAAATTAGACCACTGCAATTCTGTATGCTATAAAAAAGTGCTTCTGAATTGATCTTATCCTTTTGAATTTTCATTTGTCTTTAGTCAGCAATAACTTAATCCTTAAATAAAATACTCATAACTAGTTTGCTTTTGATTACAAAAAAACGAGACATTCTATTATATTAGTTCATGAATTGTGATAAGATTCTATTAATATAGATAAAGAAAAAAAATTCTTATTTTTTTTGCAAATGAGCGCAACTATTTCTTTATTCTTTCGTTCCTAGTCTTCTTTCGCATACCTCAAAAAAAGGAATCTAAAAAAAAGATTACTTCGTTCCGGATAGTAATTTCTTTAATTAGTGAATAGGAACATACTTTGGATCGGGATCGTGGGGGGGTACTGCTTGATTGTTTCTACCAACTTAAAGTCCCCATTAGGATTCCGTTTATGCAGAAATATCCCTCGGGATAACTTACAATCTCGCCATTACTAATCCTTTGTGTACCTTGGTATTCCTAACCGTCCACTAACTTTTACTCGACCCCCGGTATAGTAATACAAACAATAGTAAAAACTTCATACCATACAGGTTTATCTTTTGTACCCGCTTCAAATCATGATGACTAAGCCACCAATCCTTGGGAAACAGTTTATACTGCTTATGCTTACTTTCGCTTAACTCTTGTACCTAGGGAATGAGACTCAATTTTTTGACTGCCAATTTCTAAGCTGTTTTGTTTCACTCATATAACTATCTGGTTTAGTTCATCGTCCCAAATGATGAATAAAAAAGTGAATCTCCTAACGAATCGCACGTAGAGAAATTGATAACACACATGGAGTTAATGGTATTTCATAACTAATCGATTGAGCAGCAGCTCGTAGACCACCTAAAAAGGAATATTTATTATTCGATCCATATCCTGACATAAGAAGTCCAATAGGAGCAATACTTGAAATTGCAATCCATAAAAAAACACCTATACTGAGATCGGCTAGAACAAGGCGATAGCCAAAAGGAATTACTGAATAACTTAGTAAAATTGATATGACCGCTATAGATGGTCCGAGACTGAACAAATGAATATCCCCTCGAGATGGTATAAGATCCTCTTTGAAAAGGAGTTTGGTCCCGTCTGCTAAAGCTTGAAGAATTCCCAAAGGACCGGCGTACTCAGGCCCAATACGCTGTTGTACCCCTGCGGATATTTGTCTTTCTAACCACACAATTACTAGTACACCTATTATGATTCCCACTAAAAGAATAAAAATAGGAACAAGCAACCATATGAGTCCATAAAACTCTTTTAATGAATCCGATCTGGAAAAAGAATTGAAAGCTTGTTGTACTTTTGTCGTATCAATTATCATTTCAACGATCTACTTCTCCCATAATGATATCTATACTACCTAGTATTGTCATAATATCAGCCAATTTCATTCTTTTAACTAGCTGAGGAAGAATTTGCAAATTAATAAAACCCGGCGGACGGATTTTCCATCTCCAAGGAAAAACACTCTGATCTCCTATTAGAAAAATACCCAACTCCCCCTTTGGGGCTTCTACTCTCGCATAAAGTTCTTGTTTCGATAATTCAAAAGTGGGCGAAGGCTTTTTACTAATGAATCGATAATCAAAATTATTCCATTCGGAATCCCTTGCGCTATCAAAGCGCCGTACCTCTAAATTTTCATAGGGCCCCCCCGGAATTCGTTCCAGAGCTTGTTGAATAATTTTTATAGATTCCTTCATTTCACCGATTCGGACTAAATAACGAGCTAATGAATCTCCCTCTTTTTGCCATTGCACTTCCCAATCAAATTCGTCATAACACTCATAATGATCAACTTTACGAAGATCCCATTGAATTCCGGAAGCTCGTAGCATGGGTCCAGATAAGCCCCAATTTATTGCCTCCTCTCCACTAATAAAGCCCACCCCCTCAACTCGTTCTAAAAAAACAGGATTCCGCGTAATAAGCTGTTGATATTCAGTAACCCCCGTTACAAAATAATCACAGAAATCCAAACATTTATCTATCCAGCCATGAGGTAGATCAGCAGCTACTCCTCCGATACGGAAATAATTATGCATCATTCGCATACCCGTGGCAGCTTCAAATAGATCGTATATCAGTTCTCTCTCTCTGAAAATATAGAAAAAAGGAGTCTGCGCACCGATATCTGCCATAAAAGGGCCAAGCCATAACAAATGAGAAGCTATACGACTCAGTTCCAGCATAATTACTCTTATATAGCTAGCTCTTTTAGGTACTTGAATATTTCCTAACTGTTCTGGTGCATTTACCGTTATTGCTTCTGTAAACATAGTAGCTAAATAATCCCAACGTGTTACATAAGGCAGATATTGTATAATTGTTCGATTTTCCGCAATTTTTTCCATTCCTCTATGTAAATAACCCAATACGGGTTCACAATTAATAACATCTTCACCATCCAGAGTAACGATGAGTCGAAGAACACCATGCATTGATGGGTGTTGGGGACCCATATTGACTATCATGAGATCTTTTCTTGTAGTTGGTACAGTCATATATTTTTTCTCCGATTCATTATTCCATGAATTGCTGAAAACGCATTTTTCAATTAACTTAGACGAGTTTTTGGTTCCCGAATATCCAATTGACTAATTAATTCTTTATAACGTACTCTATTTTTCTTTGACAAATAGACCAATAACCGTTGACGTTTTCCCAGAATTTTTCGTAGACCTCTCTGGGATAAATAATCTTTTCTGTGCAATTCTAAATGTGAAGTAAGTCTCCGTATCTTATTTGTGAAACTTACTATTTGAAAGTCAGTAGACCCCGTTTTTTCTTGTTTTTCTTCGTGTGAAATAACTGAGATAAATGAAGTTTTTACCATAAAAAGAATTCTTCTCGCCCCCTCTTTTTCTTTTTTACAAATCAAATATGGATTTTACCTATCAGTAATAATAAAATAATAAGTCATTTGTTGTACGCAAAACTCAAATCTTAATTTATTCATCTACTTCTTTTTTTTTTTATCAAATTCAATTAATCAATTCCATTTTTTTATATGAATACAAAAAGGGATATGGAGGATCAATTTTGCACCTAAAACAGATTGGACTTAAGATAAGAATAAGACGACGACTCTTTTATGATATTATTATAAGGTCGTTACATCAGTATCATGTCCCAGAATGGAATATAACACAATACGCGTATATATTTTTTCTTTTTTTGTCTTGATATACCATAAATTTCGCGTGATCCATAGGAAATGTACTATCAACTAATTCTCAATCGGGGATACATGCGTATCCTTGACAAACTGAAACGGCTGCCATTATTGGTATCAAACCAATAGCGATTCATACAAGCTAAATCCTCTAATCGATAATTTGGCCAAAGAAAAAATTTAAACTTAATCAATTTATTTGTATTTATATCATCAAGAAGTTTATCTTTATCCAAAAATTGAACACAGTTACCTGCTTGATTACTCTTACAAAATACTGGATTTCTTTCCAAAACATTCCCCGAATTTAAACAAATTTGAATTCTCAATTCTCTACGACGTTTAGGAGATAAAATATTTTCAACAACGAGCAAATCATAATGATTTTTGTCTCTATTACCAACCAACTTTTCGTGTCGTGCAATGGAGTTATCAAAACCATTCTTCTCCTTGCCAACATTTTTTTTTTCTTGGCATTTTCGATTAGGTTTTATTTGGTGCTTATTTGTATGCGCCCGTGAAATAGCTATGGTTTGATACATAATAAATTGTCCATCCCATTTTATAGATAACCGAGCAGGTTCAATAATCAAAATGCCTCTTTTTATTAATTTTGAAAGAGTTAGAGTCTTCGAAATCGGTATTATATCCAGACTCATTTCGTCTCTTTGAATAGAGGCTATAGCAATTTCCCTTGGATTTTTCAGTCTAAGCAGCAGACAAAAAACTTTGACATTATTGAGTATTTTTTTATTCAAGGGATTATCCAATCTTAATTGAAAAAGAAAATATCTTTTCAGGAAGAAATCGAATTCCGCTGCTATGTCATTCGTGGATTGCTTGTTATTTTGACTTTGAATGTTTGATCCTCCATCAGAATCTTCTTTAACATTAACATTTTTTATAATACCTTTTTGTTGGTTTGATGTATCTGGTCCAATCTTTCCCTGGACTGTTTTCTTTTTTTCGTCTTTATTTTTTTTTTCTAATTCAAGAGTCTTTTTTTGCTTTCCATTGATTTTTTGTTTTTTGCTAACGTTCTTATTTCCATTAAAATTTAAATCGTTCGTATTTCCATGAAAATTTAAAAGAAGTAAGTTTACGGGTATGATCCACGGTTGAATCTTATATGCATCATAAAGTGACAAAAATTCTGGAAAAAACCAAAGTTCCAGATTAGATATAGGACAATTTACTGTTTCTTCATTCATTTCCATCCAACCAAAAGAGGTTTTTTTTTGATTCGCCGGGTTAACTTGTTTATGAATCGCGGGCAAAAAAATATCTTTCTTATCAATGTTATCAATTATTTGAGAAAAATTGGCTTGAGTCTTAGTATTTTTATTAATGTCGGCCCCAATATCTATATTGGCCCAATACTCAATATTCCGTTTTGTTCTAAGAAAAAAATGAAAAATTTTCCAATCAAAATATTTTCTATCCATAGTTTTGCGCGTATCATAATCTTCTCTTAGATAATTCTTAAGAGATATATCCCCCGACGCATAAAAAAATGGAGGATTATATGTATTGTAAGTATTGTAATTATAGAGAAACTCTTTTGCCTCGTTTATTTGTAACGGCGATTTATAAATCCAGGAGCCCTTCTTATCGTTATAATGAATATATTTATGCGATAAATGATCATATTTGTAATTTTTCAATTTATCCTGTTTATTCATTAATGGCTCAACTGCATAATTATTATTGTTTTTTTTTTCGTAATGAATTAATGGGTCTTTTTTATCTAAATCAAAATTGGTTGAGTTTTTAGTTTGAACCATACAACTTTTATGGATTCTATTTCGCCATTTGTGCGGTACTAATCGAGACCATCTAGTCTTCGATAAATCGTAGTGATAGTGATAATGGCCCCTTAACCAGTTTTTCCATTCATTCTTTCGCAAATTGATAATTTTTTTATGTCCTGATTCCGAATCAGATAGTCCTTGTGTTCCAAAGGAATTTTTTATTCTATCCTTAATAAAAAGATGTGTTCCGTGATATTGAAGTACAGATCTCAAGTGATACTTGTTAATAACTTGGGTTTGTGATAATTTGTAAAAGACATATGCTTGTGACAAAGAGGCAAAATCACAAAAAAAAGGCAATTTTTTATTACTATTACTAATTGTAGAAAGTGACTTTTTTATAGTTGAAATAAAAAGAATTGTTTTTGTATTTGGTTCATCAATTCCGTCTTGGTTTGTTTCATCATTGGAGCTTTGTTTAGAAAAAATTTTGTTTTTTGAGTCAAGAAAAAGTTTTACATTTATTCTCGTATTATTAATGATCCCAAAAAAGATATCCACGTATATTCTTTCAATAAAAAATTGAAAAAAATAGTTCCATTTGCGTATAAATCGGGTACTTCGTCTTTTGAATATTCGCCAAACTCCCTTACGCAACTCTTTTTTCTTATCATCATAACTTGTTTCATTAGGACTAATGTTTATATCTGGAGTTGAAAATATTTTTTTCTTATCTTTTGTGATTTCTTTGATTTGATCTTTAATTATGCTTGTCCTATCGTTCAGATCTTTTATTTTTTTTACTGTCAGTGAAAAATTTCTCCAATCCCTGGATCTAAATTGACTGGGCAATTCTTGAGTAATCTTATTACTAATTAGTAAATTTTTTCTATTTGTTTTTAAATTCAATTCATCTATTTCCCTCAATCCAAATAAAGGAATTGGACTGACTTTTACAAGTTCTTGCATTTTTCTTTTTATA